AGGAAGAATCCATTGATTTTCTTAAGAATCCGATACATATGGATTTATCCGTATGAAAAATCCTGCAAATCTTTTTCTTTTCTATTTTCTATATAGAAATAAAAATAGAAAACTTTAATGAGATAATAAAGAAAGATTTGGATATGTGTAAAGATCTAATCAGCTTTTTGGCCGGAACAAAACAAAAAAAGTATTTTTTTGTTTTGTTCCTTTTCTTCAGTTATAAGTTGAAGTGAATGAACTAATTGAAGAAGTTCTATTCTATCCGAAAAAGAAAAAAAGGAATAAGAATCTTTGGTGAACATAAGAAAAATCAAGATTCTTTCGATACAAGACGACACAAGAAAAACCCTTTTCTTGTGTCGTCTTGGAATACTTTCTAGAAAGATGTTTCTCCTTTCATTTTCCCTGTCCTTACCTTGTATTCTATTCCTTTGTATGTATATGCTTCTTTTCTATTATTAGAAATAGTATAAAAGTAATGAGTTTCATACATCCTGCAAAAGAAAAAAGAGTAAAAAAAAAAAACAAACAAAGAAAAGGCTTATAGAACATACATCATTCTATTGATCGACAAGAATTTTGCACTTTTACTAACTTTATTTTAAGGAATCTCTATATCTAGAAATTCATTTCGTACAACTGAACCTTTTCAAACTGTTTCTTTTTAAGAACCAAAAATATTTGTGCCAAAATCACAGATGCCAAGAAGAACAGAAGGCCTTGGACTCGTAATGGATCTTGAAGCACTATTTCTGCGTCTCCCTGACCAAAACCCCCTACATTTGGATTACTTGTTAATGGTTGATCAAGTTTGATGGATTCACCTTCTGAAACAAGAAGTTCTGGTCCTGGAGGTATAGTATCAACCACTTGACGTCCATCTGATGCATCAACTACGGTTATTTCATATCCCCCCTTTTCTTTACGTACTATTCTGCTTACTATACCGGCTGATGTAGCATTATAAACTGTATTATTACTCTTGCTACCATCAGGATAAATCTGACCCCTCCCTCTGTTCCCACCGACATATATGGGATATTTTAAGAAGTGAACGTCTTTTTTCGTAGTAGGGTCGGGGGAAAGAATAGGAAAGAGGATTTCACTAGATTTCTGACCGGGAACAGGACCTATCACAAGAATATTTCTTTGATTAGGCCGATAAAACTGAAAAGAAAGATTGCCCATCTTTTCTTTCATTTCGGGAGAAATACGATCGGGGGGGGCTAATTCGAAGCCCTCGGGTAAAATAAGAACAGCTCCTACATTCAAAGCTCCCTTTTTACCATTAGCAAGAACTTGTTTCAGTTGCATATCATAAGGAATTCGAACAACTGCTTCAAATACAGTATCTGGAAGTACAGCTTGCGGAACTTCAATATCCACGGGTTTATTAGCTAAATGACAATTGGCACATACAATTCGTCCAGTTGCTTCTCGTGGATTTTCATAACCCTGCTGCGCAAAAATGGGATATGCATTTGAAATAGATGCTCGAGTTATTACATATATCATGATCGATACATAAAAGGATCGAGTCATCTGTTCTTTTACCCAAGAAAAAGTATTTCTATTTTGCATGGTCCAATCATTGATCCCGGAATTTTTACAATAAATTTGATAGGTAGCTAGTAGAATTCCCTATACACAAGTTTGCCATTGTATTGATTGTACTGAAATAATTGTACTGATAGAATCTAGTATGAATACCTTGAATTGAAAAGTTGAAAAAGTAGAAGTATAAAGAATAAGTAAGAATTCAAATGATTTTTTTATACACGAAGAAAAATTCTGATTTGATTGATATCAAGAGATCTAATGAATTCTTCATTCATTCATTGAATGATAAATTACTACAAGCGAAGGAGATACACGATTTAAAAAAGGGAAGATCCAATATTTTACAATTGTATCTAGAATCACTGGAAAAGTGGAAACAAGACCAGATAGAATCTGATCATTCTTAGCCAATAAAAAATCGTTATATATTGAACCAATCATTAGTTCCCAACCATGGGTCGAGTGAAATCCGACCCATAAATCAGTAACTAAAAGAATTGAAAAAGCTTTGATTGTGTCACTTAAGTTATAAAGAAATTCCTGAATACAAGAATTCAGAAAGAAAAGTTCTTCATTACCCAGAACAAAAGAACCACTTAGAATAGCAAAACAGATTAGATTTGTCGAGAAATCCAAGATAATATGAAAATTAGATTCATTGTGTCTTTTGACCAATTGTATCGTTTCCTTGTGCATTCCTATACGAAGTTTTTGTATATGTGTTTCCGAGTATTCCTTTATCATCTCGTCCAACAGGAAAAGTTCTTCTAATTCCATAAATTTTTCTAGAACATTTTTCTCTTGAATATTATTCAAAAGGATTTTGGATTGTCCGATATTCCACCAATTAAGAACCCAAGTTTCTAGACATTTATTAAATGAGAGAGAAACCCACCAGGGCAAAAAGAATATAGACACAAGATAAGGGAGGGAAGCCAATGCTTTCTTTTTTTTCATTCTGTATCTCTTGTATCTGTGATGTGAATTGTTAATGAACCTTTTTCATTCGTCGATTCTATTCCTATTTTTATTTTTGTATAAGATTTGTATAAGAATTGAGTCTTTGGATATAGAATAGAACATAAAAGAAGGGCCCTTTCGAAGAAAAAAAGAAGTAAAAATTCTTTCCAGATTACAGAGATCTCTATTAGGCAAATTGGAACCAACCAATTTCATCTTCATTTCGATGAAGGCTCGAAAAACCCATTTCTTTTTTTAATTTCAAGACGAATCCTGCCGGATCCTTTAATTCTTTTATGGGGATAGGGTATCAATTCAAAATATGGGTCCTAAAAAGTGTAATTATGTGTTACGAAAAAAAAAGACATGTTAGGATATTTGATGAATCTATACTTCTTAGACCTTTTACTAGTATAAAAGAGTGAAGCTGGACGCCATGCGTATGCGTATACAAAAGAGTTTTTGTGTACAAAGAGTTTAGATGCTTCTTAAGATATTTTATTAAGATATTTTCTTAGAATTGTTCCATTTACGTCCTCCTGCTTTGAGATGTATAATGTATATGGATTGTTGCCTCAACGGAACGGGGAAATAGAATAGAGCATCTTTTTCTGGAATGAACATTTTTAAGAAACTTAAGTTGTCTTAAAAAGATAATTAGTAAGTTCCTTCTCTCATGCTGAGATTTATTCTCTCTCAGTTCATTTCAAAATACTTCAATTGGTATGCGCAAGAAATAGGCCAATTCAGCAGCTTTTTGTTCAATTTCTCGTGGAGTCAAATTCTCATCAGTATGAGTCAAGGGAAAGGCTCCCTGGCCCCTTATTTCCATATAAAGGACACGACGAGGAAAAAGACCCTCTCTCGCCTCCATTCTGATTGATTGGATATCTTTCAGAAAGAAACGAAGAAAGATGCGACGATTTATTCCAGGAAATCCCCAACGAAAAAGGCACATTATCCCTTTTTTTCTATCGAATCGGTCATAACCACTGCCTACATTCCATGAAATTGTGCACCACAAATAAGAACTAATGAATAGACCCGCGATCCCATAGAAAGACATCACGATTCCTTGTGGGAAAAAAAGAATTTGCTGAGACGGAAATACAGATATCAGATTTTTACCAAGATAACTGGAAGTTCCAACCACAAAGAATCCTAGTGAACCTAAAAAAAGGATAAAGGCCCAGCAAAAATTACTTGTTTTTTGAGACCCCGATATAAGTTCTATCCATATATATTCTGATCGCCAGTTCATACTATACTAGATCCAGTTGCATTCGATTGGAATTGAGAGAATAACCCAAATGGATTTGATTTAACTTTTCTTACTTGATCCCGAAGTAACTTTCATCAACTAGCAGTATTCTGACGTGAACCATTAGGAAGAATTGGTTAGATACATTGAGTTTCTATTGAAAAGGTTTTCAAAAAGATTTGCTCATCATTTTAAATTGAATTCTTTCATTGATTTAAGTTATAACCGCGTATATATGCATTAATGTGTATATTATGCATCGGCATACATAACAACTCTTCCATTTGTTTTCGAAAAGGTCACATATTGTATATCCTGCCATATTACATTAAAAAGTATCTGTATGATGATCCAGTGTTGTGACGAGATTTAGTCCCATCGTATTTAGACAATCTTATTTCTTTGGACATAAAGAGATAAAGAAGCCATTGCAATTGCCGGAAAGACTAGGCCCACTAAAGGAACAAAAATAGAGGGAAAGTTCAAATTGATCATAGAATGGGTACCTTGATTTCATATTTGTACCTATTCTAATTATAAATAGATCTTATGATAAGTCTATCTATTAGAAAAAAGAGGAAGTATTTAATAATCAAAAAGTGCGAAGAATTTAGAATGTACCTATTCCTCTTTCTACTTTCTACACGAATATGTAGGAGAATCCGCTTTAAGAAATTGTATTCTTCTTTTCCCATCCTTATCTTCTTTCTATCCCTTATTTCAAAAAAGAGATGTTTTGAAAGAAAGGATAGAAAAGATTTTCTTATGAGTTCGCGACTTTAACCAATCTTATCCAACAAACAGGGATTCCTAGTGAAAAAGTGAAAAAAGGGGTTCTCAGTAAATAGAAAGAACTTCTATATTCTTATATTCTTCTTATTTATTATTTGATTTGATATTTTTTCTTTCTTTTTATTTCCCAGATTTCTCGAAAGGAGAAAGAAACTCTTTTTTCTCTCTTTTTTTTTCTTGTCAATAGAGGGATGCTTATTCCTAATCAGCAAGAGAGGTAGAATAAAAAAGAGATCCGGGGCAAAAAGTCATTATCCAAAACTTCTGACTCTTACTACACTTATAATTGATGTTCCCAAAGAAAACATCATCTTCTTAGTTTTTTTTTTATTACAATGAACTAAATGCTTATTTGATATAAAGAAAAATAACTGAACCTAGTGCTATACTTCCTTTTGAAAATCTTTTTTTAACCTTGATTCAA